TATAGATGTTGTTATGTGTGAATCATTTAAAATTAATTAAGTTTATAATTTTGGGTATTTTATTTTTAAAATAATAAAAATGAATATATTTACTAAAATTAATGAAAATGGCAAAAAATCAATGATTTTAACCCTAAAATCCAACATTCGTTGAGGGGGGGGTACAGTAAATTTTCGTTTTTTCTTTATTAAAAGTTTAATATGTATATAAATATAATTTTTATTATAAATATAATGACTTAATATATAGAAAATATTTTATATAATAGTATTTTATATATATATATACGTATATATATATATAATATATTATTTATATATTGTATATTTAACAATAAAAGTGAAGCAAGATTTTCTGTATATTCAAGATCTAAATAGATAAACAACGTATTATAAGGCTAAGAACCGTTTAATATGAAAGAAATAAAAAACATATTACTATATAAATATTAAATAGTTAGTTATAAAGATAACCAATATTGTTTATATTAATTTAATAATTTATATATATATAATAACACTAATAGTCATATATGAGCTTAATAAGTATTATTATATAAATATTTAATTATTATATATATATATATATTATTATTATTATATAAAATAATATTTTATATAAATATAATTATTAATTAAATTTATATAATAATTAATATATATATATATAATATAATTATGTTAATTCTATCTAATAATTAAATTATTATATATATATATAGTAAATATATATAAAAAAAAAAAGCAACTAAATCATATAAATATCTATTTAAATATAAAATTTTTCTTAAAAAAATTGAAATTTATATGATATTTATCTATTATTTAATATAAATTAAGGAAAAATTTAAATTATTAAAATAATTATTTATTATTCAATTATAATTTTAATAATTATATAAATTTTAATTTAAATTTTAGTTTTATTAAATATAATTATTAATAAAATAATATTAAAATATAGAATAAATTAAATTTTAATATTTAATTTGTTTTAGCTTAATTTAATTATTAATTGTTTTAATCATTTTTGAAAGGTTGTATTGGGGCTACAACTTTTCTT